TCAAAAGTCTTCTGTTTTCCTTTTTTTTTCAATTTCTATCGAATCCATTTGTTTTTCTGGCTCGGCTGGGTGGGATAGCCGAGCCATTCCCCCCCCCTTTTTTTTCGTAATAATTACTTTTTTTCGTAATATTAATATTCTATTACGATTTTCAAAATTTGAACTTAAGAAGAAAAGCCAATAAAGAAAGAAAAAAAATTCATCGATCAAAAGAAAAAAAGGAGAGAGAGGGATTCGAACCCTCGATAGTTCTTTGTTTCGAACCATACCGGTTTTCAAGACCGGAGCTATCAACCACTCAGCCATCTCTCCAAGAGATAATTTCTATTTTATTCTACCGAATAGAACATGGCCATATGAGTTGATACTATCATGTATAGAAAGATATTGTGTGTGAATCTATAGGTCGATCTATCTGTATATATAGATAGATGAGATGCATGATCTAGCATGCCCATTTGTGAACAGGAAGTCAAAAAAATCACCTTCGATTTCATGTCCAAATAAAAGTGGTAAAGGGGTTGGAAATAAGTCATATAGAATCAATGGATTCATGGTAAAATCCCTCTATGTGGGTGGTACTTTATTCAAATTGTTTGTTTGGTCGATATGATAGAGGGATTAAAGGGTATAGTTCTTTTGTTGATAGCTTGGAGGATTAGAAACATGACTATTGCTTTCCAATTGGCTGTTTTTGCATTAATTGCTACTTCGTCAATCTTATTGATTAGCGTACCTGTTGTATTCGCTTCTCCTGATGGTTGGTTGAGTAATAAAAATATTGTATTTTCTGGTACATCATTATGGATCGGATTAGTTTTTCTGGTGGGTATCCTTAATTCTCTTATTTCTTGAATCTATTCATTCCAGATCCAAAAACGACCCCTTCCACGAATTTTTCGGATTGTGAGATACATTAAAATTCAATAAAAAATATAAGTATAAGTCCCCCCAAAAATGCAAATAAATTGGAGGGGGGGGCTCATTAGTCAAACTTCTGTAATCTGTAACTTAAATAAATAGAACTTGAATGATGAATGAAATAAAATATTAAAAAAAAAGAAAAATGGATTCAAAAAAAATCTGTATTCAACTGTATTCAAATATATAATACAAATATATAATATTTGTATTATATATTTAGATATACTAAATTCAAATTTTCAAATATTTAGATATATTAAATTGAAATAAATAAAATAGAAATAGAATTTGAATTATTTGAATCTTAATATATGTTAATATAATTAACAAATTATTAATATATTAATTTGTTAATTTATTGATGGAATTTGAAAAAAATTGCCCTCAAAAGAGTATCTGATCTAGCTCTGACCAAATATTATCCAGACCTTTTGTATCAAGAACGAACAATGCGGATATAGTTGAATGGTAAAATTTCTCTTTGCCAAGGAGAAGACGCGGGTTCGATTCCCGCTATCCGCCCAGGGTAATGTATTTAAAAAGATAAAGGATTCGTTCTATTGACTGTAATATAATAAATAAATACCTCCCACTCTAAAGCAAAAAGCAAAGTATTAATTAATTAATTACTAGTTAATAGTAATAGAATCTATTTACTAGTAATAGAATAAAAATAAAGATAGAATAAAAATATAGAATAAAGTCTCATTTTTTTTTCAAAAAAAAATGGTGCGGGAAGGGGATTTGAACCCCTGACCTCAAGGTTATGAGCCTTGCGAGCTACCAGACTGCTCTATCCCGCGATGAAAGGAAACCCTAGAAACGAAACTAATGAACAAACAAGAATTGAATGCGCCCCTCTTCCATACCTGTAGAAATAGTATAGCCTATTTCTACAGAATAGTCAAGGGGCCCCTCTATGATCTACGATCATCGAACGAAATAGAAAAATGAAGTGACATTTTAATCCTTACCAACTTGATCTTGTTGCCCCCGGCAACAAACATGTCTGAACCATTTCACGAAGTATGTGTCCGGATAGTCCAAAATCTCTATAGTTAGCTCTCGCTCTTCCAGTAGAAAAGCAACGTCGACGAAGACGTGTAGGTGCACTATTACGCGGTAAGGATTGTAACTTTCCACGAATTTCCCATTTATCACTCAAGGACGGAACCTTGCTTATTTCTTTCTTTGAGGATCGGCGAATCAAATGATATTTTTGTTCCAATTTTTGCCTCTTCTTCTCCCTATGAATCAAACTTTTCTTTGCCATAATGGTTCAGTTATTATTATTATCAATGGTACAAGTCGGATCCTAGATGTAGAAATAGAAATCGAAGGGGGTATACCCCCTTCCCCATCGAAAGATATGATATTCTCGCGGATACGGCATATAACATAAAGTAAAGAATTAACCAAATTTGCCCGATGTAGAGGCAATCAAGAAAGCCGCATAAGTGAATATATAACCTACAGAAAAGTGGGCTAATCCAACCAATCTTGCTTGCACAATGGAAAGAGCCACTGGCTTATCTCTCCATCGAATCAAATTAGCCAAAGGTGTGCGTTCATGAGC